ATAGGTATTTTCTTTTACGGTTCATATTCCGGATTGGGTTCATCTCTGTAGTAATCAGATGAACTGGATTGTAGACATGAAAAAGTAAGCACTCAGCGGTACCTTACGCCTTTCTTTTATTATAGGCGTAAGGTACCGCTGAGTGCTTACTCTTAGAGCGAGATGAGACTTTGATCTATTCCATAACATACAAATAGGAAAGTTATCCAGTCAACATAATCAAAATTTTCGTAGAAATGACAAAATGGATCCTTTGCTCTGATCTTTCAAACCACTTTATTCCTTTGTTTCTTATGATGTTTTTGAACAACGGAATTGAATCTATTTCTATTGATTGATTTATAGGCTCTGTCGTTCCTCCATAATATAATATTAACTCTTACGAGAAGCAACAAGAAGGAATCAATCGATTTTCTGGATAATTATATGGATTTAAACGGATGAGACATCCTGCAAATCATTTCCATACTAAACTAATAGAACCTTACTCTATAAAAAAAAAGATAAAATAAAAAAGGTGATGAAAGAAAAAGGATTGGGGTATGCGTAAAAAGAAAATCTAATCCGCTTCTCAATAAAATCTCAATAAAAAGAGTTAAAGTCAATTTTTTTGTTTGAATAATTTTTCTTTTTCTTTTATAAAAAAGTGCTATTCTACGTTGAAGTTAATTGAATAATAGAAAAAGTTTCGTTTGCTCGATGAATTACCCCCCCTAACCCTTTTTGTTTGTCTACTACTTCTTATGAATCTAAACAAAGGAATTCCGATAGACCCGGAAACGAAGAAATAGTAATCTTTGGCGAACAAGAAAAAAATCATTATTATTTCGATACAAGACGACACAAGAAAGGGTACAAAGTCCTTTTTCTTGTGTCGAATAGAAGATTAGTAAGACTTATAATCCAGTACCCTTCCTTTCATTTATCCCGTCCTTGCCCTGTCTCCTCTTCCTTTGTTTTTGTATGCCTATTGTCTAGTGCTAGGAATGGGATACAAGTAAAGAATTCCATACATCCCGAAAAAATAGTATAAACAAAGCAAGCAAAGGGATTTACAGAATTTTTTGATCATATATATTTAATTGTATTGATCGACAAGAATTCCGCGTTTTTTACCAACTTGATGGTAAGGAATCTCTGGATCTAGAAATTCATTTCGTATAATTGAACCTTTTCAAACTGTTTCTTTTTAAGAACCAAAAAAATTTGTGCCAAAATAACGGATGCCAAGAAAAACAAAAGGCCTTGGGCGCGTAATGGATCTTGAAGCACTATTTCGGCATCTCCCTGACCAAATCCCCCTACATTAGGATTGCTTGTTAATGGTTGATCAAGCTTGATGGATTCACCCTCTGAAACAAGAAGTTCTGGTCCTGGAGGTATAATATCAACCACTTGGTGTCCATCCGATGCATCAACGATGATTATTTCATATCCTCCTTTTTCTTTGCGTACTATTCTGCTTACTATACCCGCGGATGTAGCATTATAGACTGTATTGTTACTCTTGCTCCCATCAGGATAAATCTGACCCCTTCCCCTATTCCCACCTACATATATGGGATATTTTAAGAAGTGAACGTCTTTCTTCGTAGCAGGGTCGGGGGAAAGAATGGGAAAGACGATTTCACTATATTTCTGACCTGGAACAGGACCTATTACAAGAATATTTCTTTTATTGGGACGATAACTTTGAAAAGACAGATTTCCTATCTTTTCTTTCACCTCGGGGGAAATACGATCGGGGGGGGCTAATTCGAATCCCTCGGGTAAAATAAGAACAGCCCCTACATTCAAAGCCCCTTTTTTACCATTAGCAAGAACTTGTTTCAGTTGCATATCATAAGGAATTCGAACAACTGCTTCAAATACAGTATCAGGAAGTACAGCTTGCGGAACTTCAATATCCACAGGCTTATTAGCTAAATGGCAATTGGCGCATACAATTCGCCCAGTTGCTTCTCGTGGATTTTCATAACCTTTCTGCGCAAAAATGGGATACGCATTTGAAATAGATGTTCGAGTTATTACATATATCATGATCGATACAGAAATAGATCGAGTGATCTGTTCCTTTACCCAAGAAAAAGAAAAAGTATTTCTATTTTGCATGATCCAATCATTCATCCAGGAATTTATACAATAAATTAGATAGGTAGCTAGTATAGTTCCCTATCCACGAGTCTGCCATTGTACTGAAATAATTCTATTGAAATAGGACAAATACCTTGAAGAGGTAGAAGTATAAAGAAAGAATAAGTCAAATGGAAAATGCTTTCTTTATGCGCGAAGAAAAATTTGGATTGATATCAGGAGATCAAATAAGTTCTTCATTCATTCATTGAATGATAAATGACTACAAGCGAAGGAGATACGCGATTTAAAAAACGGAAGATCCAATATTTCACAATTGTATCTAGAATAACTGGAAAAGTGGAAACAAGACCAGATATAATTTGGTCGTTATGAGCCAATCCAAAATCATTGTAGATCGAACCAATCATTAGTTCCCAACCATGGGTCGAGTGAAATCCAATCCATAAATCAGTAACTAAAAGAATCGAAAAAGCTTTTATTGTGTCATTTAAGTTATAGAAGAATTCCTGAACCCAAGAATTAAGAATGACAAGTTCTTCATTACCCAGAATAAAATAACCGCTTAAAATAGCGAAACATATTATATTTGTCGAAAAATGCAAAATGATATGGAAATGATATTCATTGTGTGTTTTGACCAATTGTATCGTTTCCTTGTGTATTCCTATACGAAGCTTTTGTATATTTTGTATATGCGTCTCTGGGTATTCTTTTATCATTTCATCCAACAAGAATAGTTCTTCTAATTCTAGGAATTTTTCTAGAACATTTTTCTCTTGAATATCATTCAAAAAAGTTTCGGATTGCCTAGTATTCCACCAATTAATAATCCAAGGTTCGAGACTTTTTTGAAATGAGAGAGAGACCCACCAGGGCAAAAATACTATAGATGCAAGATATGGGAGGGAAATCAATGCTTTCTTTTTTTTCATTTTTTTTATCTGTGAATTATTAATGAACTGCTTCATTTGTCAACTCTATCTGATCTGATGTTTCTCTAAAGCACAAGTTCTATAACAAGGTATGGAACCCATGGATCTATTCCCATTTTTGTATAATAATTGACTCCTTAGATCCAGAAGGAATTAAGGAATATAGAAATAAAATTTAAGGGTCCTTTTTCGGATGAAAAAAAATGAGAAATAAATAGATAGAGAAATAGATTTCTAATATATAAAAAGTAAATAAATTATAAATTAAGTAATAAATTTAAGTAAATTGGATTTCCGGGTATCTCAATTGGGAAAATTCGAACGAATTTCATCTTCATTTATTCCTTTCAATAAATACTCGAAAAACCCTCCCAGATCAATTCCATTAATTATTTCGAAATGTTGCACCGTCTAACCACAGCACAGGAATACGGTATCAGTTCAAAATCTGAGGCTTAACCTAAAAGGATTAATTCTGTATTACGAAATACATATTCGGATATTTGATGAATTCATACTTAATTAGACTTATTAGACTTTTTACTAGTATAAAAGAATTGAGTTGGGCCCTATACGCATACAAAAAGGTTTTGGTATAGAAAAAATGTATTCTTATTATAGTTTATTATATTTATTATATTATAGTTGGAATAGTTGTAGTTGTTCCATATACGTTCCCCAGCTTTTGTTTTATTCTAGCGGGTTGTTGCGTCAACGGAACGAGGAAATGGAATCTAACATGTTTTTCTCGAATGAACAGTTTGAGGAAACTTCAATTGTATTAAAAAAAAAGGAAATTAGCAAGCTCCTTTTATTATGTGGAGAAAACATTCATTCTTCGTTCGGTTCATTTCAAAATACTTCAATTGGTACGCGCAAGAAATAGGCCAATTCAGCAGCTTTTTGCTCAATTTCTCGCGGAGTCAAATTCTCATCAGTACGAGTCAAGGGAATGTTTCCTTGGCCTCTGATTTCCATATAAAGAATACGACGAGGAAAAAGACCCTCTTTAACTTCCATTCTGATTGATTGGATATCTTTCATAAAGAAGCGAAGGAAGATGCGACGATTTATTCCAGGGAATCCCCAACGAAAAATACACATTATTCCTTCTTTTCTATCGAATCGGTCATAACCACTACCTACATTCCATGAAATTGTGCACCACAAATATGAACTAATGAATAGACCCGCGATCCCATAGAAAGACATCACGATTCCTTGTGGAAAAAAAATGATTTGCTGAGATGGAAATCCAGGTATCAGATTCCTACCAAGATAACTAGAAGTTCCAACCACTAAGAATCCTAGTGAACCTAAAAAAAGGATACAGGCCCAGCAAAAATTACTTGCTTTTCGAGACCCTGTTATAAGTTCTATCCATATATGTTCTGATCGCCAGTTCATACTATACTAGATCCAGTTGCATTCGATTGGAATTGAGAAAAAATTTTACTTTACTTTTCATGATGCCGAAGTAACTTTCATCAACTAGCACTAGTCTGATATGAACCATTAGGAATAATTGGTTAGATACATATACTTTCTATTATAAAAATATTCGCCGATCATTTTTAACCAGATATACCCGCATATCATATACATACATTTATGCGGATATCATGTATCCGCATGCATAACAGTTCTTTCGTTTGTGTTCGGAAAAAGCCACATATTGTCCCATATTACACTAAACAAATATCTGTATTATTATTCAGTGTTGAAATAAATTGATGAAATTTGGTCCCATCGGATCTAGACAATCTTATTTTTTTGGACATGAAGAAATAAAGAAGCCATTGCAATCGCAGGAAATACTAGGCCCACTAAAGGGACAAAAATAGAGGGTAAGTTAAGATCTGTCATAGAATGGGTACCTCGATTTAATATTTGTACCTATTATAAAGATATCTTATGATAAGTATCTCTATTATATAGAAACTATTCTAAATAATATTAATATTTAAGTAGTTAATAAGTGCAAGGAATGAGAACTAAATGAAGTGTACCTATTCATCTTTTTAGACAAATATATATGATAATCCGCTTTAAGTTTAAGAAATTTTCTTATTCCCCCATCCTTTTCTTTTATTCTTTCTATCTTTCTAATATAATAAAAGAAAAGGTTTTTTATTAAAATTAACAAGTTTTTTATAAGTTCGCGACTCTAACTAAACTAATTCAATCCAACAAACAAAGATTCCTAGTAAAAAAGTAAAAAATGGGAGTTCTTGATAGACATAGAAATCACTTCTATTCTATATTTTCATTTTATTTCGATATTTTTTTTTTTGCGTTTTTATTCAAAGGAAAGAAACCGTGCAGCTGAAATAACTCACTCAGAACACCTTTTAAAAGATTACGCGGTACGATTGGGTCAAATAAGCCCTTATGGAATGAATACTCAGCCGCTTGTGAACCGTCGGGTACTGTTTTATTCAATGTTTGTTCAATTACTCTTTTACCCGCAAAAGCAATGTAGGCGTTGGGTTCAGCAATAATAACATCTCCTAACATACCAAAACTGGCAGTTACTCCACCAGTTGTAGGAGATGTAAGGATTGATACATAGAATAACTTTTTATTTGATTGATAATTATATGAAGCAGAAGATATTTTAGCCATTTGCATCAAGCTCAAACTTCCTTCTTGCATACGTGCTCCCCCAGAAGCACACACAATAATGACAGGTAGAGATCGATTAGTAGCATACTCGATCAAACGGGTGATTTTCTCGCCTACTACGGATCCCATACTACCCCCCATGAACTGAAAATCCATAACCCCAACTGCTATGGGAATACCATTTAGTTGACCTATGCCTGTTTGAACAGCTTCAGTTAAACCTGTCCTTCTTTGATAAGAATCGATACGATCTCTATAAGGTTCCTCCTCTGAATGAAATTCAATGGGGTCCATAGAGACCATATCTTCATCCATGGGATCCCAAGTGCCCAGATCAATCAAAAGTTCGATTCTATCTGAACTACTCATTTTCAAATGATATCCACACTGTTCACAAATATTCAGTTTTGACCTAAAAAATTTTTTATAATTTAATCCATAACAATTTTCGCATTGAACCCACAAATTTCTGTATTTTTTATTTATATCAAAATCATTAGATCTTCCTCTTATATTGAAATCGCGGTTGTTACCACCAGTTCTTATACTAGAATTCCTGCTTTGACTACCGCTTACGCCTTCAGTACAAATGAAACTAGAAATGTAACTGTCACTGTAATTGTCGGTACCGCTGAAAGTGTCACTATGAATACTGACTTCAAAACGAAGATAACTATCAATGCAACTATTAATGTGATTATTCCAACTAGATTGAGTATCATACATATAATGATAATAGTCGTGATTGTTACTCTTAGACCTACTATTCAAATAATTGGAAAAAAAAATTTCTAGTTCACTCAGAAAAAAACTATTATTGTCAATCTCAAAAATCTGATTTTCAATATCAAAATATACAGAATAACTGTCACCATTACCATCCCTAACTAAAAAAGTGTTATCAGAGATAAAACTCCAAATATCCCTGATATCAAATAAATAATCAACATTTCTGAAACTATAACTACCACTATCACTCCAACTAGGAATGGTATTCTCCGTATCATTTAGAATGGGCTCTTCACTTCCACCGGTATGTCCAACAGCATTAAGACTATCCATTGATTTACTTAGCCCACACTTATGTTCTAACTTCTCCTTAGACAACATCGAATTGAACCACCACTTTTTCATAGAGTCTTCTTGCTCCCTATTTGATGAAACTATAATAGATGAATAGTCATTCGATGAATAATCATTTTACTATTTTATTTCCTATCAGAATTAAGCATATGATCCAATCATTGGAATTGTTAACTAACAACGGGTGAGTATTGAAAGAAATGATTCTTTTTTGGGGGAATTCCGGGTATCGCTATCAATATATATATTGATATATATATTATGATAGAATCTAGAATCCTCAATTAGAAATATAAAAAGGGGTTTCTCTCATGTCATGTACAAAAAAATTCTCATCGAAAAGAGAAAAAGATAAATAGTTGTTTCTTCCTATACTATAAACCTATAAATAAAATGAAGAATTCATTCTCGTATAATCTCGTATCATATAATCAAATAATAAGTTTCTATTGCAACATGAAATGAAAAAGACAATATACAGGGTAGGTAGAGAGGAGCCCCCCTTGGCTTGATCTATAGCCTGAAACTGCGGGATAGAAAATGATCCACCAATCCCAAGGATCTATAATTAATCCTATGGATCCAACAATGTATAGGATGGTCATTCTTTATTCGGCCCAATCCTTTTCCTAAAAAAAAAGGATTGGGCCGAGTTTAATTGCAATCAATCAATTAGGAGAACAAACAGAAATTACTGAATTATGCGAACCTAGTTCTTATCTGTTTATCTATTTCTGTTTATCTATCTTATCCACTGGTTCGA